TAATGGAAAAGAGCATTTACCTATTTATATAACAGATCGTATGGTAGGCCATAAATTGGGAGAATTTTCACCTACTCGAAACGTCCTAGGATATGCGAAAAATGATAATAGATCTCGTCGTTAACATTTTTTTTGAATTGGTTTATTCTCCAGCAGCAAATGCTAGTCACAATCTAAATTTCAACGAACTAAGTCAATGAGTCATAAAGATATATAACAAAAAGATAAAAAAGTAGAAAAATAAGTCGTATCATTTTATATAGAGTAGTGAGGAATTATGGGACAAAAAATACATCCGCTTGGTTTCAGACTTGGTACAACTCAAAGTCATGATTCTATTTGGTTTGCACAACCAACAAATTATTCCGAGAATCTAAAAGAAGATAAAATAATACGAGATTGTATCAAGAATTATATACAAAAAACAATAAGAATATCCTCTGGTGTAGAGGGAATTGGACGGATAAAGATTAAAAAAAGAATCGATCTGATTCAAGTCATAATCTATATGGCAGTTCCCAAGTTATTAATCGAGGGTAAGCCTCGAAGAATCGAAGAATTACAGATAAATGTGCAAAAAAAACTGAATTGTGTGAACCGAAAACTCAATATTGCAATTACAAGAATTCCAAATGCTTATAGAGACCCTAATATTCTTGCAGAATTTATAGCCGGACAATTAAAGAATAGAATTCCGTTTCGTAAAGCAATCAAAAAAGCTATGGAATTAGCTGAACAGGCGGGTACAAAAGGAGTTCAAGTACAAATTGCGGGACGTATCGACGGAAAAGAAATTGCACGTGTAGAATGGATCAGAGAAGGTAGGGTTCCTCTACAAACCATTCGAGCTAAAATTGATTATTGTTCTTATCCAGTTCGAACTATTTATGGGGTATTAGGGATCAAAGTTTGGATATTTCTAAACAAAGAATAATAAACTTTTCCGTATCTTTAAGCTTCCATCTTTGGATAAAACAAAAAATGAGGAATTCTTAATATATTCTTATTCCAAAAGAATAAATGACAAATTTTATAAGATTCAATAAAAAATTTTAATAATTATTTTAAAAGGAAGGAATTGCTATGCTTAGTGTGCGACTCGTTGGTTTTTTTAGAGTGGTTCAATTAAAACAAAAATTCTACGAATTTTTTAATAAAGAACTAAAGAACTAATAACCTACTCATCGCTTCGCATTATCTGGATATAAAGAACCCGTCCAAATAAATAAAGATATATGGGGTTATATAATTATAGCAACTGAAAACGGAAATAAAAACGAATCTGATTATGAGTTGTAAAGCAATAAGAATATACAGATAAACGAAGAGGTGAAAGAAAGAGAGAAAAAAAAGATATCAATGATATAGAATTCTAATATGTAAAGGTCTATGGGTCATCTCATAAAAGGTAGTGTAATAAAGCATCCATATTAAAAATTCATCCATAATGGATGGAATATATTCCTAGAATAAAAAAATCCAGAGCCGCGAATCAATCAAACTGAGAAGGTTGATTCAACAAAAAAGAATAAAATAAATAATAAAATTTTATTAAAATAAAATCTTATTAATAGAGGCTCCATTGTAGAATTTAGACCTAACCATAAATCGAAAAGCGATGGGAACGACGGAACCTGTGAATACCTAACTAAGATAATTTTTTTTTTTAAGTAAAAACAAATCTTAATAATTCATTAGGTGGGATGGCGGAAGAAACTAAGAACCAATTCATTGTTTTTTGAGGAATTGTGGACTAACCCTACATTCCATCTGAAATTGATAATGAAAGAGTAAATATTCGCCCGCGATAATTTTTTTTCTTTTTTTATTTCAAAATTTTTGCCAATCCGATACGATAATAAAAAGAAAAGACAAATACAGATTCGTTAGAATCTTATACCAAAACAATATATATCAAAGCAAGATATACAAATTTCTAATAGATCAACATGTATGTTATTGTATTGTATATTTTGTTATCGATTAAATATTTTTGAATCGATTCATTCGTGAGGAGCCGTATGAGGTGAAAATCTCATGTACGGTTCTGTAATAGAGATGGAATTGAGAAACAACCATCAACTATAACCCTAAAAGAACCAGATTCCGTAAACAACATCGAGGAAGAATGAAAGGAAAAGCCTATCGAGGTAATCGTATTTGCTTCGGCAAATATGCTCTGCAGGCACTTGAACCCGCTTGGATCACATCTAGACAAATAGAAGCAGGGCGCCGGGCAATGTCACGAAATGTCCGTCGGGGTGGACAAATATGGGTACGCATATTTCCAGACAAACCTGTTACAGTAAGACCTACCGAAACGCGTATGGGTTCGGGAAAGGGATCTCCCGAATATTGGGTAGCTGTCGTTAAACCCGGCAAAATACTTTATGAAATGAGTGGGGTCTCAGAAACTATAGCTAGAAAAGCTATTTCAATAGCAGCATCGAAAATGCCTATACGAACTCAATTCATTCTTTCAGAATAATCATTCGAAGGAAAGAGGTCTTTAGTATGAAAAAAAATTGCAATTGTGGGTTTCTTTTTTTTTTTTTGAACACAGAATATTTTTTTTACTTCAACTTTTTGACTGAAAGATAAAAAAAAATGATATGATTCAACCTCAAACCTATTTAAATGTAGCCGATAATAGTGGAGCTCGCGAATTGATGTGTATTCGAATCATAGGAGCTAGTAATCGACGGTATGCTTATATTGGTGACATTGTTGTTGCTGTAATTAAAAAAGCAGTACCAAATACGCCTTTAGAAAGATCAGAAGTGATCAGAGCTGTAATTGTACGTACTTGTAAAGAACTCAAACGTAGTAATGGTATGATAATAAAGTATGATGATAATGCTGCGGTTGTAATTGATAAAGAAGGAAATCCAAAAGGAACTCGAATTTTTTGCGCAATACCTCGAGAATTGAGACAGTTAAATTTTACTAAAATAGTTTCATTAGCACCCGAGGTATTATAATACGAGATCATTATATGGGTATATCATTTAATAATTTCAATTATGTAATTAATATTTCAAAAATAATAATATAATAGATAGAAAAAAAGGAATGAAATATATATATTTATATATTCAAAATCAAAATGCGAATTCTGAATTCTATTTTTTATAGAATTCAGAATTCGCATTCCAAATTAATTAGTATAAAAGTTCATTTTCTAATATTCGATTTTTTTTTTTAGTTTGAGAATCTTCTATATATATATACATTATCCTATTAGATTAGAATAAGATTATATATATATATAATATTAAAGTATTCATTATATTCTCATATTCAATAATTAGATATTTTATTGAATCAAAAAATGGGAGCACGTTGATTATATTGAAAGTAAGGAACAAAAATCATTTTCATTTATCATGGGTAAGGATACCATCGCTGATATAATAACCTTGATACGCAATGCTGACATGAATAGAAAAAGAACAGTTCAAATACCACTTACTAATATTATCGAAAACATTGTTAAAATACTTTTACGAGAGGGTTTTGTTGAAAACGTCAGAAAACATCGGGAAAACAACAAATACTTTTTAGTTTTAACTCTACGATATAGAAGAAATAGGAAAGGATCATCTAAAACGTTTTTAAATTTAAAAAGGATCAGTACACCAGGTCTCCGAATCTATTCTAACTATCAACGAATTCCTAGAATTTTAGGAGGTATGGGGATTGTAATTCTTTCTACTTCTAGAGGTATAATGACAGATCGAGAGGCTCGATTAGAAAGAATCGGCGGAGAAGTTTTATGTTATATATGGTAATTTTTCGGATATTCTTATTTGATATCCGAATTATATAAAAAACTTCTATCCATTCTTGTCAATGGAGAGCGAAAACACAGATTTCTAATATTACTCCTAATACATTAGTGAATGTGTAAAGAGGATTTAATTAACTAGAATAGAAAGCAAAAAATTCATGAAGATTTAATTATTGAATCACTTCTCAGGGTATATTCCAGGTTCCTTTATAGAAAAAATAGAATTTAAATAAGATTCTGGGCTATGTTTCCAAGAAAATTCCACGTACTCTTCTTTTATATGTATACGATACGATGACCGGGAAAGTAAAAAATGTAATAAGGAAACCCTATTTTCTTCCAATAAATAGATTCGGCATTAAGTTAAGGAATGATAAATATGAAAATAGGAGCCTCTGTTCGTAAAATTTGTGAAAAATGTCGATTGATCCGCAGACGAGGGCGAATTATAGTAATTTGTTCCAATCCAAGACATAAACAAAGACAAGGATAATATTTTCACAAAACAAAAATATAGTATAGATTCTATATTAGAATCTATTCTATGTTATAAGTATTATAACAAATAACAAATATTATTGCTTTATATTTCAAATCTATCTTAGTAGAAATAGAATATAATTAAGATAGAAATATAGTAAAGAATCCGTTTTTGACAGGAAATGGATATATCCATATATTTCGGACTTATATTTTTTAATTTTTAAAATAATAAAATATGGCAAAACCTATACCAAAAATTGGTTCACGTAAAAATGGACGTATTGGTTCGCGTAAGCATCCTCGTAAAATACCAAAGGGTGTTATTTATGTTCAAGCTAGTTTCAACAATACCATTGTGACTGTTACAGATGTACGGGGTCGGGTGATTTGTTGGTCCTCTGCCGGTTCGTGTGGCTTCAAGGGTACACGAAGGGGGACACCATTTGCCGCTCAAACCGCAGCAGCAAATGCTATTCGAACGGTAGCGGATCAAGGCATGCAACGAGCAGAAGTCATGATAAAAGGTCCCGGTCTTGGAAGAGATGCAGCATTAAGAGCTATTCGTAGAAGTGGTATACTATTAAGGTTTATACGGGATGTAACGCCTATGCCACATAATGGATGTAGGTCCCCTAAAAAAAGACGTGTGTAAAACTAAAAATAAACATTAAAGAAAGAGATTTCAAGAGAAATAAACAATTTTTGATAAAAATATATAACTATGATT